TTTTGCTGGGCATTTATCCTTTTTTTAGGTTCATTAGGCTTCTTATTAGTTGGAATTTCCAGCTATCTTGGTAGGAATTTGATATCTTTATTTCCCCCACAGCAAATAATTTTTTTTCCGCAAGGGATCGTGATGTCTTTCTATGGGATCGCAGGCCTCTTTATTAGCTCCTATTTGTGGTGTACAATTTTGTGGAATGTAGGTAGTGGTTATGATCGATTCGATAGAAAAGAAGGAATGGTATGTATTTTTCGTTGGGGATTTCCTGGAAAAAATCGTCGCATCTTCCTTCGATTTCTTATAAAAGATATTCAGTCTATTCGAATAGAACTTAAAGAGAGTATTTATACTCGTCGTGTCCTTTATCTGGAAATCAGAGGTCAGGGGGCCATTCCTTTGACTCGTACTGATGAGAATTTGACTCCACGAGAAATTGAACAAAAAGCTGCCGAATTGGCCTATTTTTTGCGTGTACCAATTGAAGTATTTTGAAACGAACTCTTTCTTATTCTTAACTTGGAGTAAAATAAAAACTCTATAATCCTAATAATCCTATTTTTCTACGGCATACCTTAAACGAAATGGAAATTTCATCCGAATACCTATTCGGGTCAAAGCAGACATATACAGAACAACCAGAAAGGAAAACGATTTTTGTCTATAAATTTTTTTGTTTACAAAAAGAAGTCTTTTATTCGTATGAAAATCTACTCAACTCAATTCAGTAAAAAATATAAATAAATTTTTTTAAGCTGAGTATTTAGAATTTATAGGTTATATACAATACAAAAAATTATGTAAATTTATTTTATTCTCTTTTTTTTTTAGCAATCTTTCCTTTTATCCTTTCTTTTGTTCTCTGTAATGATCAAACAATTGGATTTCTTATATCTTCTAATTAGAACGATATTTTAATTTCAAATTCTCCCAATTCTGTCTTGTTTTGCCACCCCCTTTGATCATCACATTCAGATCCTCAATTCTTTATTTTGTGCTATGGGTAAGGTGTGAAATTTTTCTAAATATTGGATATTTTTGTAGAAGGTGAGTTCTCTCGTCTTGAAATCCAAATAATATTCATTAATTGAAGTGGCTCTGCCACGTATTCATCGAAAGAAATGACGGAATTGTTTCGAATTTGATCACTTGCTGTATATGGAAACATTATATTTTTTTTTATTTCGTCAGTCGAATTCGAAATAGACTCTTTTTCCATTTTTGGATTCTTTCAAGATTCAAAGACTAATTATAAAAAAAAAACAAAGAATAGATTCATGGATTCGATACTTTGTAAAAAGAACTCAGGTTTGATAGAAGTAAAGTATTAGACCGCATAGAGTCGACGAACGCGATGGGTTCGTTAATAATTTTTAGATGAAAAAAATGGAAAAAAAGAAAGCATTTATTCCTTTTCTATATCTTGCATCTATAGTATTTTTACCCTGGTGGATCTCTCTATCATTTCAAAAAAGTCTAGAATCTTGGATTACTAATTGGTGGAATATTAACCAATCTGAAACTTTTTTGAATGATATTCAAGAAAAGAGTCTTCTAGAAAAATTTATCGAATTACAGGAACTACGTCTGTTGGACGAAATTATAAAGGAATACCCCGAAACACATCTACAAAAGTTTCGTATAGGAATCCATAATGAAACGATTCAATTGATCAAGATGCACAATGAGAATTGTATACAGATAATTTTGGACTTCTCAACAAATATAATCTGTTTACTTATTCTAAGTAGTTATTCTCTTTTGGGGAATAAAGAACTTATTCGTCTTAACTCTTGGACTCAGGAATTCTTCTATAACTTAAGCGACACAATAAAAGCTTTTTTTATTCTTTTAGTAACTGATTTATGTATCGGATTTCATTCGCCTCACGGTTGGGAACTGATGATTGGCTCTATCTACAAAGATTTTGGATTTGCTGATAACGATCAAATTATATCTGGTCTTGTTTCCACTTTTCCAGTCATTCTAGATACAATTTTGAAATATTGGATTTTCCGTTATTTAAATCGTATATCCCCATCGCTTGTAGTGATTTATCATTCAATGAATGACTGAAAAGAAAAAATATACAGACATTACTCCAATTATAATTTATAATTATAGTGTTTCTTACTTTGGACATAATTAAAGCATTTAAAGTCACTCGTATTTACTCTTTCTATTTCTACCCAGCCAAGGCGGGTAGTTCTTCCCACATTTCAGTAATATTCTTTCAGTTTCAGTTAAAGTATATTTACTTCAGTAAAGTAAATAGCAGAATCGTGGATAGGGAACTATACTAGCAACCTACCCAATTTATTGTAGAAATTTTATGGATCAACGATTGGACCATGCAAACTAGAAATACCTTTTCTTGGATAAAAGAACGGATTACTCGATCCATTTCTGTATCGCTCATAATATATATATTAACTCGATCATCCATTTCAAACGCATATCCCATTTTTGCACAGCAAGGTTATGAAAATCCACGAGAAGCAAC